AAAACCTACGCATTATAAAAATAAAATATCGACAGGCCTAGTCTAGCCCTCCGCCTCTTCCTCTGAAGAACAAGAATTCGTCGATTAGATCAGCAGGATAAAAAATACCAACTTGTTTAGCAGGCGACACCCGGATTTGAACTGGGGATAAAGGATTTGCAGTCCCCCGCCTTACCACTTGGCCATGCCGCCAAATCCGATAAAAAAAATAGAAAAAAAAAATGATCTATATTTTATTATGAATTCTTTTTTATCCTTAATCCCATTCCATTGTACTTATCCCCTTCAAGAATGAATCCCTTTTTTTATTGGATCTGGTTTCGATTATTCTCTTAGATTGATTGTATCTCAAAACAAACACCGCTTTAAAACTCCCCCCTTTTTTAAATTCAAAGAAAAAAGGGAATGGTTCCTGACCTTAATTTTTCGCTGGGAAATCCTTTTTCTTTGAATTAGTGAACGGTTATAAAATTTATATCTCAAATTGTGTTTCCTTAATGGCATAAAGGAAAATGGCATAAAATAAATTGATTTACGACTAATCAATATCAATTCTTTTTAAAAAGAAATCCTTTTCAATTATAATTTTGAATTATAACAACATATATGTGTATATGTAAACACCAGAACAGAAATTGTTAGACAGAACAGATAGATACCAAGTTGGGTCTCTCTCTTATGCACATATCCCTGTAGAGAATTATCGTTCTTCCTTTTTTTATTGAATATATATTGAATAGAAAAGCAGATTTCATGCTGAATCCGTTTCTTTTTTGGTACCCAATCCGATCGTAATATCATAATAATAGGCAGAACTTGGATCAATTCTATACAAGACTCCATAAGCGTAATGGAAGTGGCAGAATTTTTTTTCTTTCAGTAATGTTTTTTCAATTCATTTCCATTTGTACCTGTCGCAAATTCGAACTTGCACCGAAAATGCTCTTCATTCCTCTATCTCGTCTCCATTCATGCGTATGAAATACAGATATGGAATCGACCAAAATTTCATGTGATTCAGTAAACATAATATACATTCTATCATTGCTAGATCAATTCGGATGGTTAGTTCGACGAGGAGTGATCCAATACAATATGGGATTTTTTCGATCAAGAGGAAATTTAAGATGCTCCGTAATGGGAATGAGAGAATGTCCACAATACCTGGATTTAGTCAGATACAATTTGAGGGATTTTGTAGGTTCATTAATCAGGGCTTGAGGGAAGAATTTCATAAGTTTCCAAAAATGGAAGATACAGATCAAGAAATTGAATTTAAATTGTTTGTGGAAAGATATCAATTGGTAGAACCCTTGATAAAAGAAAGAGATGCTATGTATGAATCACTCACATATTCTTCTGAATTATATGTCCCTGCGGGATTAATTTGGAAAACCGTTAAAGATATGCAAGAACAAACCGTTTTTATTGGAAACATCCCTCTAATGAATTCTCTGGGAACCTCTATAGTAAATGGAATATACAGAATTGTAATCAACCAAATATTGCAAAGTCCGGGTATTTACTACCGTTCAGAATTAGACCATAAAGGAATTTCCGTCTATACCAGTACTATAATATCAGATTGGGGAGGAAGATCAGAATTCGAAATTGATAGAAAAGCAAGGATATGGGCCCGTGTGAGTAGGAAACAAAAAATATCTATTCTAGTTCTATCATCAGCTATGGGTTCGAATCTAAGAGAAATTCTAGATAATGTTTGTTACCCTGAAATTTTCTTGTCTTTCCCAAATGATAAGGAGAAAAAAAGGATTGGGTCAAAAGAAAATGCCATTTTGGAGTTTTATCAAAAATTTGCTTGTGTAGGCGGAGATCCAGTATTTTCTGAGTCCTTATGTAAGGAATTACAAAAGAAATTTTTTCAACAAAGATGTGAATTAGGGAAGATTGGTCGACGAAATATGAACCGGAGACTAAATCTTGATATACCTCAGAACAATACATTTTTGTTACCACGAGATGTATTGGCTGCTACGGATCATTTGATTGGAATGAAATTTGGAATGGGCGTAATTGACGATATGAATCACTTAAAAAATAAACGTATTCGTTCTGTAGCAGATTTGTTACAGGATCAATTCGGATTGGCTCTTGTTCGTTTAGAGAATGCGGTTCGAGGGACTATATGCGGAGCAATCAGGCATAAATTTATACCGACTCCTCAAAATTTGGTAACTTCAACCTCATTAACAACCACTTATGAATCCTTTTTTGGCCTACACCCCTTATCTCAAGTTTTGGATCGAACTAATCCATTGACACAAACCGTTCATGGGCGAAAATTGAGTTATTTGGGTCCTGGAGGATTGACAGGGCGCACTGCTAGTTTTCGGATACGAGATATCCACCCCAGCCACTATGGTCGTATTTGCCCAATTGACACGTCAGAAGGAATCAATGTTGGTCTTATTGGATCCTTAGCTATTCATGCGAGAATTGGTCATTGGGGATCCATAGATAGTCCGTTTTATGAAATATCTGAGAAATCAAAAGAGACGCAGATGATTTATTTATCACCAAGTAGAGATGAATATTATATGGTAGCAGCAGGAAATTCTTTGGCCTTGAATAGGGGTGTTCAGGAAGAACAGGTTGTTCCAGCTCGATATCGTCAAGAATTCTTGACTATTGCATGGGAAGAGATTCATCTTAGAAGTATTTTTCCCTTTCAATATTTTTCTATTGGAGCTTCCCTTATTCCTTTTATTGAGCATAATGATGCAAATCGGGCTTTAATGAGTTCTAATATGCAGCGCCAAGCAGTTCCGCTTTCTCGGTCCGAGAAGTGCATTGTTGGAACTGGGATGGAACGCCAAACGGCTCTAGATTCAGGGCTTTTAGTTATAGCCGAACACGAGGGAAAGATCATTTATACAGATACTCACAAGATCATTTTCTCAAGTAATGGTGACACTATAAACATTCCATTAGTTATGTATCAATGTTCCAACAAAAACACTTGTATGCATCAAAAACCTAAAGTTCAACGAGGTAAATGCATAAAAAAAGGACAAATTTTAGCGGACGGTGCGGCTACAGTTGGGGGGGAACTCGCTTTAGGAAAAAACGTATTAGTAGCTCATATGCCATGGGAAGGTTACAACTTTGAAGATGCAGTACTAATTAGTGCACATCTGGTATATGAAGATATTTATACTTCTTTTCACATTCGAAAATATGAAATTCAGACTCATGTGACAAGTCAAGGTCCTGAAAGAATTACTAAAGAAATACCGCATTTAGAGGCTCATTTACTTCGCAATTTAGACAGAAATGGGGTTGTGATGCTAGGATCTTGGATAGAAGCAGGTGATATTTTAGTAGGTAAATTAACACCTCAAACATCGAATGAATCGTCCTATGCCCCCGAGGATAGATTATTACGAGCCATACTTGGCATTCAGGTATCCACGGCAAAAGAAACTTCTTTAAAACTACCTATAGGCGGAAGGGGTCGAGTTATTGATGTAAGATGGATCCCGAAAAAGGGGGGTTCCAGTTATAATTCAGAAATAATTCGTGTATATATTTCACAGAAACGTGAAATCAAAGTAGGTGATAAACTAGCTGGAAGACATGGGAATAAAGGTATCATTTCCAAAATTTTGCCTAGACAAGATATGCCCTATTTGCAAGATGGAACAACTGTTGATATGGTCTTCAACCCATTAGGAGTACCCTCACGAATGAATGTGGGACAGATATTTGAATGTTCGCTCGGGTTAGCCGGGGATCTGCTAAAGAGACATTATAGAATAGCACCTTTTGATGAAAGATATGAGCAAGAGGCTTCAAGAAAACTAGTGTTTTCTGAATTATATGAAGCCAGTAAGCAAACAAAAAATCCATGGGTATTTGAACCCGAGTATCCGGGAAAAAGTCGAATATTTGATGGAAGAACAGGAGATCCTTTTGAACAACCTGTTCTAATAGGAAAGTCTTATATCTTGAAATTAATTCATCAAGTTGATGACAAAATCCATGGGCGTTCCAGTGGACATTACGCACTTGTTACACAACAACCCCTTAGAGGAAGGGCCAAGCAAGGGGGACAACGAGTAGGAGAAATGGAAGTTTGGGCTCTAGAGGGATTTGGTGTTGCTCATATTTTACAAGAGATGCTTACTTATAAATCTGATCATATTAGAGCTCGTCAAGAAGTACTTGGTGCTATGATCATTGGAGGAACAGTACCTAACCCGGAGGATACTCCAGAATCATTTCGATTGCTTGTTCGAGAACTACGATCTTTGGCTCTGGAACTGAATCATTTCCTTGTATCTGAGAAGAATTTCCAGATTAATAGGAAGGAAGCTTGATCTGAGTAAATTAAGAATTACTATTCTATGATCGATTGGTATAAACATCAACAACTTCGAATTGGACCAGTTTCGCCCCAACAAATAAAGGCTTGGGCCAATAAAATTCTACCTAACGGAGAGATAGTTGGAGAGGTGACAAAACCCTATACTTTTCATTACAAAACAAATAAACCGGAAAGAGATGGATTGTTTTGTGAAAGAATCTCTGGTCCTATAAAAAGTGGAATTTGCACTTGTGGAAATTCTCGAGTAATCAGAGCTGAAAAAGAAGACCCGAAATTTTGTGAACAGTGCGGGGTGGAATTTGTTGATTCTCGGATACGAAGATATCAAATGGGATACATCAAACTCGCATGTCCAGTGACCCATGTGTGGTATTTGAAACGTCTTCCTAGTTATATCGCGAATCTTTTAGATAAACCTCTTAAGGAATTAGAAGGCCTAGTATACTGTGATGTGTGATTTGATCGAAATTAAAATTTTACAGATTCGTAATGAGAAACTGTCATCCCATTCAATCTGATTGGGGTGCCCCCGACTCTGACATGTGTCTTGGGAGGAGTAACATGAAGCTCAGAATTATGGGTGTATTGAATACTTCCAAATGAAAGGGGAATTGATCCATGGCCCATTCCATAAGGGAGAAATAGGAATTGC